TTAATGATTCCGTAGAACTCCACCGCCAATCATTTTTAAATTCTAAAGAAGAAAAAGGAATTGATTCAGAAAGTCAAGCAAAATATTTGCAATTTGTATTTGATGTAATTACAACACATACAAAAGATCAAAAAACAATGAAAAATCAATCTATTGAAATTAGAATAGAAGAAATCAGTAAAAAGGTTTCTCGATGGTCATACAAATTAATCGATAATTTGGAAGCAGAAGAAGAAGAAAATAACGAAGAATTGGATGAAGAAGATAATGATATTCGTTCAAAAAGAACCAAACGTGTGGTAATTTTTAACGATAATGATAAAAATGATGATCAAACGGAAGAGGTGGCTTTGATACGTTACTCACAACAATCGGATTTTCGTCGCAATCTAATCAAAGGATCCATGCGCGCTCAAAGACGTAAAACAGTTATTTGGAACCTCTTTCAAGTAAATGTACATTCCCCGCTTTTTTTGGATCGTCTAGGCAAAACATCTTTTTTTTTGTCTTTTGATAGCAACAAAATGAAGAATCTCATTTTTCAAAATTGGATGGGCAGAGAACAAGAATCAGAATTAAGAATCTCAAATAAAAATACAAAAGAAGAAAACGAGAAAGAGGAAAAAAAATATAAAAATGAACAGATAGATATATCAGAAGCTTGGGATAACTTTAGATTTACTCAAGTAATAAGAGGTTTGATGTTAGTAACCCAATCTTTTCTTAGAAAATACATTATATTGCCTTCATTAATAATAGCCAAAAACCTTTTCCATCTGTTATTCTTTAAATCTACCGAGTGGGACGAGGATTTTAAAGACTGGGATAGAGAAATGCATATTAAATGCACCTATAATGGTGTTCAATTATCAGAAAAAGAATTTCCCCAAGATTGGTTAATAAATGGTATTCAGATAAAGATTCTATATCCTTTCTGTCTAAAACCTTGGAGAAAATCTAAGGCACGATCTAATCATAGAGATCTAATGAAAAAAAAAGAGAAAAAAACAAATTTTTGTTTTTTAACAGTCTGGGGAATGGAAGCGGAGCTTCCCTTTGGTCCTCTCCGAAAACGACCTTTTTTTTTTGAACCTATTTATAAAGAACTCCAAAAAAGAAAAAAAAAGGTGAAAAATAAATTTTTACAAGTTCTAAAAATTTTCAATAAAAAAAGAAAATCCTTTCTAATAGTTAGAAAAGAAAAAACAAAAGGGGACATCAAAATAGTTCGAGTTATCAAGCTAATAATGAAAAAACTGGAGAAAGTAAATCCAATTTTCTTATTTGAATTGAGGAAAGAAAAAGTATATGAACCAAACGAAAACAAAAAAGATTTAAGAAATAAGATTCTTTGTGAATCGTCCGTTCTAATTCGAACGATGAATTGGTTAAATTATTCATTAATAGAAAGAAGAATGAAAGACCTTTCTGATAAGACAATCAAAATAAGGAATCAAATTGAACGAATTGCAAAAGACAAGAAAAAAAAAGAAATAGTTCTAATTTATGATAAAAAAAGATCGGGATCACAGAAACATATTTGGAAAATATTAAAAAGGAAAAATATCCGATTAATGCGTAAATCACACTACTTTATCAAATCATTCATTGAAAAAATATACATAGATATTTTGCTATGTACCATTACCATTTCTAAGATCAATGCACAAATTTTCTTTGAATCAACAAAAAAGATCTTTAATAAATCCTTTTACAACAATGAAATAAATAAAGAACAAGAAGGAATTAATGAAACAAATCAAAATACAATGAATTTTGTTTTGACTCTAAAAAAATCGTTTTCAAATACTGATAATACTGAGAATAGCAATCAAAATACCAATACTTATTGGAACTTATCTTCTCTGTCCCAAGCATATGTATTTTACAAAATATCACAAAACCAATTACTTAATAAGTATCAATTGAGGCCTGTGCTTCAATATCAAGGGAACTCTCCTTTTTTTAAGGATAATCTCAAAGACTATTGTATGATACACGGAATCTTTAATTCCAAATCAAGACATAATAAAATTCATACATATGTAATGAACGAATGGAAAAACTGGTTAAAAGGTCATTATCAATACGATTTATCTCAAAAAAAGAGTTCTCGATTAGTACCTAAAGAATGGCGAAATAGAATAAATCAACGTCGTGTGATTCAAAACAAGGAATCAATCCAATTGGATTTATATAAAAAATACCAATTCATTGATTCCATGAAAAAAAATGACTATGCAGCGAATTCATTTATGAGTCAAAAAGAAAAATGGAAAAAACATTACAGATATGATCTTTTATCATATAAATACATAAGCCTCCCTAATTTATACATTTCTGGATCAACATTAGAAATAAACGGGGACCAAGAAATTCCATATCATTTCAATACATCGAAACCTGAATCATTTTATGTATTGGTAAGTATACCTAGTAATGATTATATAGAAAAAGGATATCTTATTGATAGGAATACAAATTTGGATAGAAAATATTTCGATTGTAGAATTCCTCATCTTTTTTTTAGAAAAAATATAGAGATCTGGGCCAATGCACATATGGGCATCAAGATTCAGAAAAATACTAAGACTGAAATTCAGAATTTAAAAAAAATGGAAAAAAAAGATCTTTTTTATCCTACAATTCATCAAGAGATCAAACCATGCAATCAAAAAAGTTTCTTTTTTGATTGCATGGGAATGAATAAAGAAAGGTTATATGATACCGCATCAAATCATGATACTATATCCAATCTAGAAACTTGGTTCTTCCCAGAATTTGTGCTACTTTTTGATGTATATAAGATTCAACCTTGGATCATCCCAATCAAATCACTCTTTTTTCATTTTTCTAGAAATGAAAAAAGTAAAAACATTAACATAAATCCAAAGAAATCATCTAAGAAAAAAAAAGATCTTGAATTAGGAAATTCCAAGCAGGAAGAAAACGAACAACAGGTCCAAGGAAATCTTGTATCGAATCTACTAAAACAAAAAAATAAAAAAGCTGTTGAAGAAGATTACGCAAGATTAGAAATGAAAAAGGATATTAAAAAAAAACAAGATAAGAGCAAGAATGAAATGGAACTAGATTTCTTTTTGAAAAAATATTTACTTTTTCAACTAAGATGGGCTGATCCCTTGAGTAAAAAACTAATGAAAAATATCAGGATATATTGTCTCCTACTTAGACTGACAAATCCAAATGAAATTGCTATATCTTCGATTCAAAGAAGTGAAATAAATCTAGATGAAATGCTAATTCAAAAGGACCTAGTTCTTGCAGAATTGATAAGAAAGGGAATATTGATTATTGAACCAATTTGTCTATCTATACGAAGGGACGGAAAATCTATTATATATCAAACTATGGATATTTCATTGGTCGATAATCAGAGGTACCAAACAAATGAAAAATACACAAAAAAAAGATATATTGAGAAAGGGGGGTTTGAAAAATCCATTGCAGGACGCAGCAACATATTTTTGAGTGGAGACAAAAATCATTATGATTTACTTGTTCCTGAAAATATTCTATCTCCCAGACGTCGTAGAGAATTTCGAATTCGAATTTGTTTCAATTCCCGGAATTTGAATGTTGTGGATAAAAATCCAATATTTTGCAATGAAAACAAAATAAGAAACTGTGGGCAATTTTTGGATGAGGACAAACATATTAATACAGATAGAAAAAATTTCATGAAATTCAAATTGTTTCTTTGGCCCAATTATCGATTCGAAGATGTAGCTTGTATGAATCGCTATTGGTTTGATACCAATAACAGCAGTCGTTTCAGTATGTCAAGAATACATATGTATTCACAATTCAGAATGAATTCAATTCCAATGAAAAATGAAAAAATTTATAGTAGATTTCCTACATATCGTGTAACATATTTGGTAGATGAAAGTCGAAATATATACACTGTGTAACATTCTAATACATGATGCTGATTTCATAGTGTATAAAATTTCACTAGGAAGAGCGGAATCCTTTTAAGTAAAAAGAAATTGTTCTCTTTCGTGAATACATATATGTTTTGTATATTTGATCCAAATATACAAAACATAAACCACATAAATAAAAAACAAAGTAGTATATGAATGAAATCCAATTTTGATGTATACTAGATGAAAATAACTGGCATAATAAATAGTATTATTTTTCCTGATCGGTAAAATTCACAGAAAAGAGAGATAGAAATCTTAATTTATGGTCAAAAATTCATTCATCTCAGTTATTACACAAGAAGAAAAAGAAGAAAATAGTGGGTCTGTTGAATTTCAAGTATTCCATTTCACCAGTAAGATACGGAGACTTACTTCACATTTAGAATTGCACAAAAGAGATTTTTTATCGCAAAGGGGTCTACGAAGAATTCTGGGAAAACGTCAACGATTATTGACTTATTTGTCAAATAAAAACAAAGTCCGTTATAAGAAATTAATGGATCAGTTAGATATTCGGGAACCAAAAACTCGTTAATTAAATTTGAATTTCTTATTTGAGTTTCTTATTATTTTCTTATTATTATCCTTGTTCTTTTTTATTTTTTTCATTATTTTTTGATTAGTTCAGTTATTATTTTTTTTTTATTTTTCATTTTAAGAAATTCATGAAATAATGGATTAAGGAAAAAAATATGACTGTACCGGCTACAAGAAAAAATTTCATAATAGTCAATATGGGTCCTCACCACCCATCAATGCATGGTGTTCTTCGGCTAATCGTTACTCTGGATGGTGAAGATGTTATTGACTGTGAACCTATATTGGGCTATTTACACAGAGGGATGGAAAAAATAGCGGAGAACCGAACAATTATACAATATTTGCCTTATGTAACACGTTGGGATTATTTAGCTACTATGTTCGCAGAAGCAATAACAGTAAATGCACCAGAACGATTGGAAAGTGTTCAAGTGCCTAAAAGGGCCAGTTATATCAGAGTTATTATGCTGGAGCTGAGCCGTATAGCCTCCCATTTGTTATGGCTTGGCCCTTTTATGGCCGATATCGGTGCACAGACTCCCTTTTTCTATATTTTAAGAGAGAGGGAATTAATATATGATCTATTCGAAGCCGCCACAGGTATGCGGATGATGCATAATTATTTCCGCATCGGAGGAGTAGCTGCGGATTTACCTTATGGCTGGATAGATAAATGTTTTGATTTCTGTGATTATTTTTTAACAGAAGTTGTTGAGTATCAAAAACTCATTACGCGAAATCCCATTTTTTTGGAACGAGTTGAAGGAGTGGGCATTATTGGTGGGGAGGAGACAATAAATTGGGGTTTATCAGGACCAATGTTACGAGCTTCTGGGATCCAATGGGATCTTCGTAAAGTTGATCGTTATGAGTGTTACAATAAATTTGATTGGGAAGTCAAATGGCAAAAAGAAGGCGATACATTAGCTCGTTATTTAGTAAGAATCGGTGAAATGCAAGAATCCATAAAAATCATTCAACAGGCTTTAGAAGGGATTCCTGGAGGACCTTATGAGAATTTAGAAAACCGACGTTTTCATAGGACAAAGAATTCCGAATGGAATAATTTTGAATATAGATTTATTACTAAAAAACTTTCACCCAATTTTGAATTGTTAAAACAAGAACTTTATGTAAGGGTAGAGGCCCCAAAAGGAGAATTAGGAATTTATTTAATAGGGGATAGTAGCGTTTTCCCCTGGAGATGGAAAATTCGTCCACCCGGTTTCATCAATTTGCAAATTCTTCCCCAGCTAGTTAAAAGAATGAAATTGGCTGATATCATGACGATACTAGGTAGTATAGATATCATTATGGGAGAAGTTGATCGTTGAAATGATAATTGATACGACAGAAGTACAAACTATTAATTCTTTTTATAGATTAGAATCCTTCAAAGAAGTCTATGGACTCATATGGATTTTTATCCCCATTTTAACCCTTGTCTTAGGAATCACAATGGGGGTATTAGTCATTGTATGGTTAGAAAGAAAAATATCTGCAGCAATACAACAACGTATTGGACCTGAATATGCCGGCCCATTAGGAATTCTTCAAGCTTTAGCGGATGGGACCAAACTCCTTTTGAAGGAGGATCTTCTTCCATCTAGAGGTAATATTCGTTTATTTAGAGTCGGACCTTCTATAGGGTTTATATCAATTCTACTAAGTTATTTAGTAATTCCTTTTGGATATCACCTTGTTTTAGCGGATCTCAGTATAGGTGTTTTTTTATGGATTGCCTTTTCAAGTATTGTCCCCATTGGTCTTCTTATGTCAGGATATGGATCAAATAATAAGTATTCCTTTTCAGGCGGTCTACGAGCTGCAGCTCAATCGATTAGTTATGAAATACCATTAACTCTATGTGTGTTAGCAATATCTCTACGTGCGATTCGTTGGAACATGAACTTTTTTTTTATCTCTTTTCTAGAAAAGAGAAAAGAAATGAATTTAAATTTAAATACAATACAATATAAATAGAATTCAATATGTAAATATGAATATGAAATAAAAGAAAAAAAAAAATATCTTTTTCTTCTATTAATTTCTTTATTTAATTTAGAAACTTTCTACTTACTTTAGAAAGTAGAAAGTAAGTGAAGATAAAGAAATTGAATGTCTTTAATAAATATCTTCATCTTTTTTATGAAACATTTCAGTTCGATGAATTAAACCAGATAGTTATATGAGTGAAACAAAACTGCTCCTCAATTTGCAGTAAAACAATAAGAATCTCATTCCCTAGGTACAAGAAGAAAATTGAAGTAAACATAAGTTGTTTACCCCAAGATTTAGATTATTTTATTAGTCGTCATATCTTGAAGCGGATGAAAAAGATCAACTGTATTTATTACTATACTGGGGATCAATCAAAAAGAAGTGGGCAGTTAGGAACACCAAAGTACGCAAAGGATGAGTAATAGAAATAATGTAAGGTATAAAAAAAAGGGATTTTTGCATAAAACTTTGCATAAAACGAATCATAATAAGGGCTTGAAGTTGGTAGAAACGATCAAGTAGTACTTCCCCACGATTCCGATCTAGAGTATGCTACTATTCACTTATGAAATAAATGACTATCAAGAACGAATTAATCCTTTATTTTCTTTCCTTTTTTTTTAGTTTTCAAAAAGAAGAACAGGAACAAGACAAATAGAATGCAATACAATAATAGAATAAAAAAGAATAAAACGGGAATAATAAGAAAATATTTCTTTCTTCATACATATGCATATGGGAATTCTTATCATGATTCATTAACTAATGCCAATTCTTTATATTTAGGAATATAACGAGTATTTGATTGAAGGATTAAGTTATTGCTGAACAAAGATAAATTTTGATGATTTTCATTATCATATCATTATAAGGGATGAGATCAATTCGGAAGTGCTTTTTCTTATTATAGCAGACAGAATCTTATTGGTCGAATTGAGGACTCTCCAACCTCCAATTTATATTTACATTGTATTTACCTAGGGTCCAAGGAGAGCAATAATACTGAACCAGTCCTTACCTTACATTTCTTTGTGGCCATAGAGGAGCCGTATGAAGCTTAGGTTTCATGTACGGTTTTGGAATAGCGATGGGAGCAGTGATGTTATCATCGACTATAATTATCTAACAGTTCAAGTACAGTTGATATAATTGAGGCACAGTCCAAATATAGTTTTGGGGGATGGAATCTGTGGCGTCAGCCCATAGGGTTTCTAGTTTTCCTAATGTCTTCTCTAGCAGAATGTGAAAGATTACCCTTTGATTTACCAGAAGCAGAAGAGGAATTAGTAGCAGGTTATCAAACCGAATATTCAGGTATAAAATACGGGTTCTTTTATCTTGCTTCTTACCTAAATCTATTAGTTTCTTCATTATTTGTAACAGTTCTTTACTTAGGTGGGTGGAATTTTTCTATTCCGTACATATCTCTTACTGAACTTTTTGGAATAAATAAAATGTTTAGAGTCTTTGTAATAGCAATTAGTATCTTTATTACATTAGCTAAAGCTTATTTGTTTCTGTTCATTCCTATCACAACAAGATGGACTTTACCTAGGATGAGAATGGATCAATTATTAAATCTTGGATGGAAATTTCTTTTACCTATTTCTCTAGGTAATCTATTATTGACAACCTCTTTTCAACTCGTTTCACTATAAACTATAAATAAAAATAAGAAATTAAGAGAAAACAATAATGAATATTCTATATTCAGAACTTATCTCAACCAAGAGAAAGAAACATAAATTTTATTCATGGATATCTATAATATGTTACCTATGGTTACTGGGTTCATGAATTATGGCAAACAAACAATACGAGCCGCAAGGTACATTGGACAAAGTTTCATAATTACCTTATCCCATACAAATCGTTTACCTGTAACTATTCAATATCCTTATGAAAAATCAATCACATCAGAGCGTTTTCGTGGTCGAATCCACTTTGAATTTGATAAGTGTATTGCTTGTGAAGTATGTGTTCGCGTATGTCCAATAGACCTTCCCATTGTTGATTGGAAATTTGAAAAAGATATTAAGAAAAAACAATTGCTTCATTATAGTATTGATTTTGGTGTCTGTATATTTTGCGGTAACTGTGTCGAGTATTGTCCAACAAACTGTTTATCGATGACTGAAGAATATGAGCTTTCCACTTATGATCGTCACGAATTGAATTATAATCAAATTTCTTTAGGGCGGTTACCCATTTCAATAATTGGAGATTACACAATTCAAACAGTTATGGATTCAACAAATCAAATGAAAAAATAAAAACCCCTTGCTTGGTTCAAGAACGATTACCAATTACTAAGATTTGGTTTGGAATAAAGTAGGATTAGTCAAATAACTTTATTTTATCTATCTAATGATATTCATTTTTTTTTTTCATTCAATTAGTAAGGTATCATATAAAAGAATAGTTCCTTTCCTGGACCCTTAGTAAGGTCATGAAATATTTCGACTTATTTATTTCTCTTTTATTTCATAATGGATTTACCTGGACCAATACATGATATTCTTGTAGTATTTCTGGGATCAGTTCTTATATTAGGAGGTCTGGGAGTAGTATTACTTACCAATCCCATTGATTCTGCCTTTTCATTGGGATTGGTTCTTGTTTGTATATCCTTATTCTATATTTCATTGAATTCCTATTTTGTAGCTGCCGCACAGTTCCTTATTTATGTGGGAGCCATAAATGTCTTAATCATATTTGCTGTGATGTTCATGAACGGTTCGGAATATTCCAATGATTCCTATTTGTGGACCATTGGAGATAGGATCACTTCACTGGTTTGTACAAGTATTTTTTTTTCATTAATGACTACTATCCCAGATACGTCATGGTCCGGTATTTTTCGGACTACAAGATCAAATCAGATTATAGAACAGGACTTAATGAGTAACGTTCAACAAATTGGGATTCATTTATCCACAGATTTTTATCTTCCTTTTGAACTCATTTCTATAATTCTTTTAGTTTCTTTGATAGGTGCAATTACTATGGCTCGTCAATAATCTAATAGAATAAGAAATAAGAACTTCCTTTTTTAGAATTAAAGAATGAAAATGGATTGAATCTATTTTATTTCAATCTACTGTGAATATCTTCTTTTGTTCTGTAATTCTTCTATTCTACTAGTCAACTGAATCGGTTTAATTTTTGTTCATATTGAAATGAATCGAGATAGATGAGGAATTTATCAATGATGTTAGAGCATGTACTTTTTATAAGTGTTTATTTATTTTCTATCGGTATCTACGGACTGATCACAAGCCGAAGTATGGTTAGAGCACTTATGTGTCTTGAGCTTATACTGAATTCGGTGAATATAAATCTCGTCACATTTTCCGATATATTTGATAGTCGGCAATTAAAAGGAGAAATTTTCTCAATCTTTGTTATAGCCATTGCAGCTGCTGAAGCAGCTATTGGGCTAGCTATTGTTTCGTCGATCCATCGTAACAGAAAATCAACTCGTATCAATCAATCGAATTTACTGAATAATTAGTCATAATTCTTCTATTTTCACATAGAAATCAAAACATAAGACTTTTAGAATATTCTAAATAGAATCTAATAGATTGAGAATAATAAGATAATAGAATTAGAATTCAATAGAATATAATATTCTATTATTTTATTATTTATTTTATTTCTTCTTTTTTTTCATATAGATTTATGATTTAGAGTTAATAACCTATTCTATCACTAACCTAATAACAAACGTATTCATCTGATATATAAGATATCATCATATCCTTAATTATATTTCTATTTCTAGAATACTAGAATCTTTCTATATTTCTATTAATCTATTTATTATATATATGTATATATGTATATGAATATATATTAGTATAATATTAGTATAGCACATTCTAAATAGTACATTCTATTAAAATTAATTCGAAATTAGAAAATTAGAATTAGTTAGAATTAGATTATTTTAGATTATTTCTATTTTATTTATAGAATTAAAATTCCTATTTTCTATATGAATAGGATTACTTAGAATTCCTAGAATTCTACTAAATTCTCAATTGATATTTTAAATTCTAGGAAATTGAATTAAATTAAGACAAAAATATAGAAATAATCTAAATTAAAGAAAAATTAAGATCTTATTCTTATATATATATATATATATTAATATTCATAATATTCATAGAAATATAAGAATATAGTTATAGTAAAATTAACATGAATTGAATTCGTAAACTCATATTTCATGGTTATTTAAATGGAAATCAAAGTATCTTGGCCCTTTCTCATAAACAGATTAGAAAATCTATTGATTCTTCAAATTTTGATAAATCATTGATTCGTCTGGTGTCTACAATAGAAAATATATTATTTATTTCATTTTATGATTTTATTTTACCAGATCGAAAATCTTTTGTGTTCAAAACTGGAATTTATAGACCCAATGTCACATTCAGTAAAGATTTATGATACATGTATAGGATGTACCCAATGTGTTCGAGCTTGCCCCACGGATGTATTGGAAATGATACCTTGGGACGGATGTAAAGCTAAGCAAATTGCTTCTGCGCCAAGAACCGAGGATTGTGTAGGTTGTAAGAGATGTGAATCCGCTTGTCCAACGGATTTTTTGAGTGTCCGTGTTTATTTATGGCATGAAACAACTCGCAGCATGGGTCTTTCTTATTGATATGTGACAAAAAACTCCACTTGAATCGTTTGATTCCTCTTTACCGATAAAAGCCCGTACTCGAGAAAAGAAAATATATTCTTCTTCTCCCGAGCACGGGGTTTTCTGGTCTAATTTTATCTTGTCTTTATCACGAGTTATTTTCCTTGGTTAACAATACTTCTTGTTTTGCCCATATTCGCAGGTTCTTCGATTGTCTTTTTTCCTCATAGGGGAAATAAGGTGTATAGGTGGTATACTCTATGTATATGTATCCTAGAGCTCCTTCTAATGACCTATGTATTTTGTTATCATTTCCAATTGGACGATCCATTAACCCAATTGAAGGAGGATTTTAAATGGATCAATCTTTTTGATTTTCACTGGAGACTGGGAACCGATGGACTTTCCATAGGACCCATTTTACTGACAGGATTTATCACTACTTTAGCTACTTTAGCAGCTTGGCCAGTTACTCGAAATCCGCGATTTTTCTATTTCTTGATGTTAGCAATGTATAGTGGCCAAATAGGATTATTTTCTTCTCGAGACCTTTTACTTTTTTTCATCATGTGGGAATTAGAATTAATTCCTGTTTACTTACTTTTATCCATGTGGGGAGGAAAAAAACGCCTGTACTCGGCTACAAAGTTTATTTTGTGCACTGCCGGAGGTTCCATTTTTCTCTTAATAGGAGTTCTAGGTATGGGTTTATATGGTTCCAATGAACCAACATTAGATTTAGAAAAATTAGCTAATCAATCGTATCCTGCAGCATTGGAAATAATACTCTATTTTGGTTTTCTTATTGCTTATGCTGTCAAATCGCCGATGATACCCCTACATACATGGTTACCAGATACCCACGGGGAAGCACATTACAGTACATGTATGCTTTTAGCTGGAATCTTATTAAAGATGGGAGCATATGGATTGATTCGGATCAATATGGAATTATTAGCTCACGCTCATTCTAGATTATCTCCCTGGTTGGTGATAGTAGGAATAATACAAATCATTTATGCAGCTTCAACCTCTCTCGGTCAACGCAATTTAAAAAAACGTATTGCCTATTCTTCCGTATCTCACATGGGTTTCATAATTATAGGAATTGGTTCTCTAACTGGCATGGGACTTAATGGAGCCATTTTACAAATACTCTCTCATGGATTGATTGGTGCTGCACTTTTTTTCTTAGCAGGAACAAGTTGTGATAGAATACGTTTTGTTTATCTCGAAGAGATGGGGGGGATATCTATCCCAATGCCAAAGATATTTACCATGTTTAGTAGTTTCTCGATGGCTTCTCTTGCATTGCCAGGAATGAGTGGTTTTGTTGCAGAATTCTTAGTCTTTTTTGGAATAATTACCAGCCCAAAATATCTTTTCATGCCAAAAATGTTAATTACTTTTGTAATGGCAATTGGAATGATATTAACTCCTATTTTTTTATTATCTATGTTACGTCAGATTTTCTATGGATACAAGCTATTCAATATTCCAAACTCGAATTTGATTGATTCTGGACCACGAGAACTATTTATTTCGATCTGTATCTTTCTACCTGTAATAGGAATTGGTATTTATCCTGATTTCGTTCTCCCGTTATCGGTTGACAAGGTACAAGTTCTATTATCTAATTATTTTTATAGATACTAATTCTTTTTTGAGATTCAATAATAAATGAAAATTATTTCATTTTCATTAATTGGAAAGAAAGTCTTAGAATTCTTTGACTTTCATATTTTCACGATTCTTCGTTGTACAATGGAAGGTGAATTAGAATTTTCATGAGATACATCTAAAGTTTTTGAGAACCATTTGAATAATTCCTCTATTTAAACGGTTCTCAAAAACTCGCACAAATGTTCATTGTGTATCAGACGATTTTTTTATGTATTCTTCGTGTAGTTTATTTTATTTAATTAGATATTCATTGGAATGAACCATAACTATGGAACCCGATTCCTAATAGATTGATCCCAAAATAGCATATCCAAATTAGGAGAAATCCTATAGAAGCTACAAATGCCGAATTCGTGCCTTGGTCTTGCAATTTTGGATTTGTTCTAGTATGTAAATAAATTGCAAATATGGTCCAAGTAATAAATGCCCAAGTTTCCTTAGGGTCCCAATTCCAATAAGAACCCCATGCTTCATTAGCCCATACTGCTCCAGAAAGAATGCCTATGGTTAAAAAGGTAAACCCTAAACTAATGACACGATAACTCCAATAATCCAAACGCTGAATTAATTGATATTTGTAAAAATTTTGAAATGAGAGGAAAGAAGTCTTTTTTAATACATTTACTTTTTCGTTCAAATATTCCATATCACCAAAGAAAAACGACTTCCTTAAACTGAAAAAATTCTTGTTTTTCAAAAGAGAATCGATTCTCTTTTGAAATGTAATCACTATAAGAGCAACTGATAATAATGATCCGCATAAAAGAGCTGCATAGCTCAATAGCATCATACTGACATGCATCATTAACCACTGAGATTGTAGAGCAGGTACTAATATTGCGGGTTGATGCATTTCAGTTGAAAGACCTGACGTGGCGAAACCTTGGGTAAAAATGGCACTTGGTGCAGTTATTGCGCTTAAATCATTTTTATGATTCCCAAGATACGGAATCATATGAATAATGGATAAACTCCATGAAAGGAAGATTAATGATTCGTATAAATTACTTAAGGGAAGATGTCCCGAAGAAATCCAACGAATAACTAAAAACCCTGTTATAGAGAAAAAAGTAGCTATCATCCCTTTTTCTGACGAATTACGTAATCCTTCGATTTCGTAGACTAAGAAGTTCATCAAATGAATCATAATCACAATTGAGATGATCGAAAAGGAAATATGAGTGAATATATGTTCTAAGGTCGCAAATATCATAAAGAAGAGTCCCTTTTAAATAATTGAAATCGGGGAGGGGATTAAATAGAATAGAAAATAAGATATTTTAAATATCTTATATTCTATTAGATCTATTGTGTCTATATTATTAATATTAAATAATATTAATATATTATTTATGCCATATTATTTATGCCGCCACTCGGACTCGAACCGAGATGCTCTAGCACTGCTTCCTAAGAGCAGCGTGTCTACCAATTTCACCATGGCGGCTTACCCTAAATAATAATAGGAAATTCGTGTTGAATTGTCGATATTCAATAGAGTTTAGGAAACAATGAAGAAAGATGCATTTCCATTCATATGGAAATGTTCAATATCAAGAATATTTAATTAGTATCTTCGTAAGTTCAGTTTTCATAATTAACTTTTCCGTACTATAAACCTAGCTCTTTTTTATCCAAAACAGTCAAGTTTCGTTCTCAGTCGGAGTCTAAAATTCATCATTTTTTTCTAACGATTTTGAGACCCAACACCTTAGTAGAAAGTATAATGAAATATTCAGATTCTTCCTTTTCTATCGTAATTGTGCTTTTCGAAATAGAAAAGCACAATTCATAGGAAAGAAAAAAACATCTCACGAATTCAATATCAATAAATAGAAATCTCAATAAATAGAATAAAAGAAATAAAATAGAAGATAATAGAAATATAGAAAGACTATCAAAAAAAAAAAAAAAAAAAAAAGAAAATACACAATACATTAGTAAAATGGAATCCTTTGTCTTCCAATTCAAAAATGGAAATTTGGAAGTTCTTTGAAACATGTCAATTAAGATTTTTCCAAGACTTTTTTTTGTTGCACAAAAAAACTTTTTGACTGTCCGGTGGAAACAGATTTAGCTAAAGAAAAAGCTTTTACTGCCTCTAAAGATCCTTTTTTTTTCCAAAGATTTCTACGAATATGCTTTTTTGACATAGAAGTACGTTTTTTTGGAACTGCCATTCAAAAGGTAGGTGACTCATTTTTATCGTTGTATGTGAAAGACATATATTGTTCAAAATAAATTACTCTTTATTAGTCATTACCTATACTTAATACTTAATTCCATAAATTTACCTCAAATATATCATAACATACAAATAGAAGAAAAAAGAATAAAAGAAAAAGATTATAAAACGATTCTATTTTAATAGACAAATAGATTTTGATTTTATATCTTCATTCTGATATTTACATAATGTAATAATTACATACGTATTGTATATTTATTTTTATTGTATAAAGGAATATATACAAAAAGAATATACAAAAAAAAGTAATGTAATTTTACTATTATTTAATATATTTTCATATAGAATATAAGATAGAATATAAGAGTCATATATACAATATTACAAATCTTACTATTTCATATTAAGAATAGTAATAGAAAATATTTCTCTAATTTAGAGAAATAGTAAAGAATAAAATAGTAAAGTACTAAAGTAAATAGTATAAAAAGTATATACTATAATAGTATATATATAATATATCATGAAGAAAATATATTATGAATAATAATATATTGAAAAAGTATACAAAGTATATAGAAATATCTAATATAGAATATAAATTACATAATTTTACATAATTAGAATATAATGTAAAGGGAAAATAAAATTATTCAAAATCTCATATGATGTCATATTATTTCAAAAATATCTTTCTTTTCTAGAGTTTGAAGTTAGAAGTTAATTAATAACTAAGTAAGAAACTTGACTAATTATTTGATAATATTATTTGATATTTGACCAACCAATTGCAACTCTTATTTCAAATATTTGAGAGAACAAAAAGTCATATTTGTATTTTTGTATTTGATCTTTTTAATATTTTTTTTTTTCTTATTGTTTTGTTCTTTTCGAAATAGATCAGAATTGGTGAATCGGAAACAATTATAAGAAAAAAGAACAATTTGTTTTCTTATGGAATATACATATAAATATGCATGGATAATACCCCTTTTTCCGCTCCCAGTTACTATGTCAATAGGATTTGGACTTCTACTTATTCCGACAGCAACAAAAGATCTTCGTCGTATGTGGGCTTTCCTAAGTGTTTTACTACTAAGTATAGCTATGTGGTTTTCGGCCAATCTGTCTATTCAGCAAATAAATGGAAGTTTGACCTATCAATATCTATGGTCTTGGACCATCAATAATGATTTTTTATTAGAGTTCGGACACTTGATCGATCCACTTACTTCTATTATGTCAATACTAATTACTACTGTTGGAATCATGGTTTTTATTTATAGTGACAATTATATGTCTCACGACCAAGGATATTTGAGATTTTTTGCTCATATGAGTTTTTTCAATGCTTCAATGTTGGGATTAGTTACTAGTTCCAATTTGATACAAATTTATATTTTTTGGGAACTAGTGGGAATGTGTTCGTATTTATTGATAGGCTTTTGGTTCACACGACCCATTGCAGCAAGTGCTTGTCAAAAAGCTTTTGTAACTAATCGTATAGGAGATTTTGGTTTATTATTAGGAACCTTAGGATTTTATTGGATAACTGGTAGTTTCGAATTTCGCGATTTGTTCCAAATAGTGAATACCTTGATTCATAATAATGGGGTCAATTCTTTATTTGCTACTTTATGTGCCTTTTTATTATTTGTCGGTGCAGTTGCTAAATCCGCACAATTTCCCCTTCACGTATGGTTACCTGATGCCATGGAAGGCCCCACTCCTATTTCGGCTCTTATACACGCTGCTACTATGGTAGCAGCAGGGATTTTTCTTGTAGCTCGGCTTCTTCCTCTTTTCATAGTTATACCTTACATAATGAATCTCATTTGTTTAGTAGGTATAATAACAGTACTTTTAGGAGCTACTTTAGCTCTTGCCCAAAGAGACATTAAAAGAAGTTTAGCTTATTCTACAATGTCTCAATTGGGTTATATTATGTTAGCTCTAGGTATAGGTTCTTATCGAGCTGCTTTATTCCATTTGATCACCCATGCCTATTCTAAAGCTTTATTATTTTTGGGATCCGGATCCATTATTCATTCAATGGAACCTATTGTTGGATATTCACCAGAGAAAAGTCAGAATATGGTTCTTATGGGAGGTTTAACAAAATATGTTCCAATTACAAAAACTACTTTTTTTTTAGGTACGCTTTCTCTTTGTGGTATTCCGCCTCTTGCTTGTTTTTGGTCCAAAGATGAAATTCTTCACGATAGTTGGTTGTACTCACCAATTTTCGCACTAATAGCTTGGTTCACAACAGGATTAACCGCATTTTATATGTTTAGGATGTACTTACTTACCTTTGATGGGTATTTGCGCATTCATTTTCAAGATTATAGTAGTCTTAGTAGTACAAAAAATAGCTCGTTTTATTCAATATCTCTATGGGGAAAAGGGACACTTAAGAAAGTCAATAGGAATTTCTTTTTTTCAAACATGAATAAGAATAAGGTTTGTTTTTTT